CTTTGGCAAAACGATCACAATTGATAGAATTATATTATTCAGTAAAGTACTAAATTAGTAATATTAATATTCCTAGCTCTAAAGCCCACTCCTTCCCCATACTACAAGTGAAAGAGAAAATGTAAACACTACCATTAAAGCAGCCCAAGCGAGACTTACTATATCCATGTGAATGATGTCCCTTATCTCTATGAAATGAAGTATTTATTCCATTATTAATTCATAATTATAGTGGAATCAATGGTGCAGAGTCAAAATAGGATTCTTACTTACGGCTAGTGATGAAACAATTTTACGAATCCACTCGTAAAAAGGTCCTTTATTTCTTAGTCAATAGATTCTATTGAAATTTCAAGAATTGGAAATAATAAAATAAAATATAAAAATATATAAAAAAAGATAAAATTAAATATTAAATATATTAAATATTTAAATATATATTATTATTATATTTATATTTATTATTTATATTATATATATAAGATAGATAATGAAATAGAAGAAAAAAAAAAATAAGAAAAGAAGAATAACCATTTTGATTTCATTTCTGAGCACTCAGAGCCTATCCTGAGTTTGGATACAAAGTATCCTCGCTCAGTTCTTTCCACATCTTTAACCTTAGGAACCAAAATGGAGTGTCTCTTAGGAATCCTTGGATACCAAGATTTACGACTTCTTATTTTCATAGTTCTGATACCCAGAATAGAATGAATTATCATTATTTCTTTTATTTGGTTCAATTCAGAATAGCCCAAACCAATGCATTAATAAGATTGGATTGCTTCAGATTTATTGGTATCTGTTTAAGCCACACTCAGAAACCAGATTTTTATAAATTTTTATAAAAAAGATGACAGTCTTTTATAGGACCTACGGGTTCTCAAAATCAAGTATCGACAGATCTAGTCCCTTGCCTATGCTTTTGCGGGGCAAGAATTTGTCAAGTTCGATCAGCAGGATTCAAAACTTCCAATTCTTTTTTTGTTGATCAGGCGACACCCAGATTTGAACTGGGGATAAAGGATTTGCAGTCCCCCGCCTTACCACTTGGCCATGTCGCCAAATTCCATTTGTATTCCCTTAATGGATGAAAAATCCAATTGATTTACGACTAATTATTATCAATTACAATTATAATCAATTATAATATTCTAATATTATATTTTCTAATATTATATTCTAAATATTAATATTATATTAATATTAATTATAATATTATATGTGTATATGTAAACCCCAGAACAGTGTAAACTACAGAGCTGGAATTTTGATACGTGGATACCGAATGAATAGAAAATAGACATTATGATTATGATTTTTGATCGAGTGCGACTTGACCTATGTTGCACCAAGTTCAATTATGAGAAAAGATGCGATATATGGATAGCTATATCGGCATGTGCCGGTATGTACTTCCTAAAGATTACTCCTATGAGTATTACGTACGCAATTCAATTGTATTTTATAAATTCTACTACCAAAAAAGATTTGCGAATTCCTTTTTGAGCGTTTGTGCTAAAAATAGTTAAACTCTATGCTATTCCTGATTCTTCTGTTTTTATCTCATTCATAGAGAGCAGATTGATTCCCAAATTCATTTATTTTTTCTTTTTTGTACCCTGATCGTAATATCATAATAAAAGAATTGGGTAGAAATTGGATCAATTTTCTTATCCGATACCGATAAAAGACTCCGTCAACCTAAGTGACAGAATTTTTTCCCAGGAATGCTTTATCAATTTGAATTTCTTTCTATTTGTACCTGGCTCAAATTCGAACTTGCGTAAAAAATGCCCTCCATTTCTCTGTCTTGCTTCCGTTCATACGTATGATATATATGGATAGAGTTGGCTAAAATTTTATGTGATTCAGTAAACAGAATACCCATTCCATCATTGCTAGATCGATCGGTATGGTTCGATGAATAGTGAGCTAAGCCAATAATGGGATTTTTTCAATAAAGAGGAAACTTCAGATTAAGATGCTCCAGAATGGAAATGAAGGAATGTCCACAATACCTGGATTTAGTCAGATACAATTTGAGGGATTTTTTAGGTTCATTAATCAGGGCTTGGCGGAAGAATTTCATAAGTTTCCAAAAATTGAAGATAGAGATCAAGAAATTGAATTTAATTTATTTGTGGAAACATATCAATTGGTAGAGCCCTTGATAAAAGAAAGAGATGCTGTATATGAATCACTCACATATTCTTCTGAATTATATGTACCCGCGGTCTTAATTTGGAAAACCGATAGAAATATGCAAGAACAAACAGTTTTTATTGGGAACATCCCTATAATGAATTCTTTTGGAACCTCTATAGTAAATGGAATATACCGAATTGTGATCAACCAAATATTGCAAAGTCCTGGTATTTACTACCGTTCAGAATTGGAACATAACGGAATTTCTGTCTATACCAGTACTATAATATCGGATTGGGGGGGAAGGTCAGAATTAGAAATTGACAGAAAAGCAAGGATATGGGCCCGTGTAAGTAGAAAACAAAAAATATCTATTCTAGTTCTATCATCAGCTATGGGTTCGAATATAAGAGAAATTCTAGATAATGTTTGTTACCCTGAGATTTTCTTGTCTTTCCCGAATGAAAAAGAGAAAAAAAAGATTGGGTCAAAAGAAAATGCTATTCTGGAGTTTTATCAACAATTTGCTTGTGTAGGGGTAGGGGGAGATCCGGTATTTTCTGAGTCCTTATGCAAGGAATTACAAAAGAAATTTTTTTACCAAAGATGTGAATTAGGAAAGATTGGTCGACGAAATATAAACCGGAGACTGAATCTTGATATACCCCAAAACAATACATTTTTGTTACCACAAGATCTATTGGCTGCTGTGGATCATTTGATTGAAATGAAATTTGGAATGGGTATACTTGACGATATGAATCACTTGAAAAATAAACGTATTCGTTCTGTCGCAGATCTATTACAGGATCAATTCGGATTGGCTCTTGTTCGTTTAGAAAATGCGGTTCGAGGAACTATATGTGGAGCAATCAGGCATAAATTGATACCGACTCCTCAAAATTTGGTAACTTCAACTTCATTAACAACTACTTATGAATCGTTTTTTGGCCTACACCCTTTATCTCAAGTTTTGGATCGAACTAATCCGTTGACACAAATTGTTCATGGGCGAAAATGGAGTTATTTGGGTCCTGGGGGATTGACGGGGCGAACTGCTAGTTTTCGGATACGAGATATCCACCCGAGTCACTATGGACGTATTTGCCCAATTGACACGTCCGAAGGAATCAATGTTGGACTTATTGGATCATTAGCTACTCATGTTAAGGTTGGTTATTGGGGATCTATAGAGAGTCCTTTTTATGAATTATCTGAGAGATCAAAAGAGGCACAGATGGTTTATTTATCACCAAATAGAGATGAATATTATATGGTAGCAGCAGGAAATTCTTTGGCCTTGAATCGGGGTATTCAAGAACAACAGGTTGTTACGGCTCGATATCGTCAAGAATTCCTGACTATTGCATGGGAAGAGATTCATCTTAGAAGCATTTTTCCTTTCCAATATTTTTCTATTGGGGCTTCCCTCATTCCTTTTATCGAGCATAATGATGCGAATCGAGCTTTAATGAGTTCTAATATGCAGCGCCAAGCAGTTCCCCTTTCTCGTTCCGAAAAGTGCATTGTTGGAACTGGGTTGGAAGGCCAAACGGCTCTAGATTCGGGTATTTCAGCTATAGCCGAACACAAGGGAAAAATCATTTATACTGATACTCACAAGATCGTTTTATCAAGTAATGGGGATACTCTAAGCATTCCATTAGTTATGTATCAACGTTCCAACAAGAATACTTTTATGCATCAAAAAACTCAGGTTCGGCGGGGTAAATATATTAAAAAGGGACAAATTCTAGCGGGTGGTGCGGCCACAGCTGGTGGGGAACTCGCTTTAGGAAAAAATGTATTAGTAGCTTATATGCCATGGGAAGGTTACAATTTTGAAGACGCAGTACTAATTAGTGAACGTCTGATTTATGAAGATATTTATACTTCTTTTCACATCCGGAAATATGAAATTCAGACTCATGTAACAAGCCAAGGTCCTGAAAGAATAACTAAGGAGATTCCGCATTTAGAGGCTCATTTACTCCGAAATTTAGACAGAAATGGAATTGTTATGCTGGGATCTTGGATAGAAACAGGTGATATCTTAGTAGGTAAATTAACACCTCAGACAGCGAATGAATCATCATATGCCCCAGAGGATAGATTATTACGAGCTATACTTGGCATTCAGGTATCCACTTCAAAAGAAACTTCGCTAAGACTACCTATAGGTGGAAGGGGCCGAGTTATTGATGTGAGATGGATCCGTAGAAAGGGGGGTTCCAATTGTAATCAAGAAAGGATTCGTGTATATATTTCACATAAACGTGAAATCAAAGTGGGGGATAAAGTAGCTGGAAGGCATGGGAATAAAGGTATAATTTCGAAAATTTTGTCTAGACAAGATATGCCCTATTTGCAAGATGGAACGCCCGTTGATATGGTATTCAACCCATTGGGAGTCCCCTCACGAATGAATGTGGGACAGATATTTGAATGTTCACTCGGGTTAGCGGGGGATCTGTTAAAGAGACATTATAGAATAGCACCCTTTGATGAGAGATATGAGCAAGAGGCCTCAAGAAAACTTGTTTTTTCTGAATTATATGAAGCCAGTAAGCAAACAAAAAATCCATGGGTATTTGAACCCGAATATCCGGGAAAAAGCAGAATATTTGATGGAAGAACAGGAGATCCTTTTGAACAACCTGTTCTAATGGGAAAGTCCTATATCCTAAAATTAATTCATCAAGTTGATGATAAAATCCATGGACGTTCCAGTGGGCATTACGCACTTGTTACACAACAACCCCTTAGAGGTAGGGCCAAACAAGGGGGGCAGCGAGTAGGAGAAATGGAAGTTTGGGCTCTAGAGGGATTTGGTGTTGCTCATATCTTACAAGAAA